CGAATCAGACCTAAATGGGAATGACATGAAAAGTCTTTTTCAAAACCTAGCATTAAGGGCGTTACGACGATATACGAGAGGAATGAAGAAAAACTCGTGATTGGTGTGGAGGGGAAGATCTGTTTATGATATAGTTCAAGAAAGAGTCGTCTCATTTCCTTACTTCTTCGTTCTTTCTAATTCATTCACTTCAAGGCTGGTTCTGAACGCCGCGTAACATCATCTTCAACCAACCTACACCGTACGTACCTTTCGGTGCGGTCACTAAAGAATTGCTTATACACTAAACAGCTGCTTATATACGGCTTACTAAAAGACTGATTTTCATTCATTAGGCCAGCGTTAAACTAAGAAAGAGAGATGTGCCTAAGGCGGCATGCAAGCAAACTGTGCACGCTAAGAAAAAAGGAGAGATGTTCGCAATTACTACCACAAGAAAGCCGCCCCCCCCCATACCCTATCTCTAAAGAGACCCGTAACTTCGCCCCCCTTTTAGATTGATTCCTTTTAGCTTCTAGGCGAGAAGGTTGGCACAAAAGCAGTGAATTCTCTTGCTGCGCTTTCCACCCATTCAATCTCTGCTGCACTTTATCCACTATGAACCTGACCGTGCTCTTGTTAAGTTAAGCCTCTCATGGAGAAGAGGCATTCCCCAGTAACGGCCCAGGTTGTTAGTCAATTCAAATCCGAAACCAGTACTCAACCGATTGGCTAAGGAAGCGGGAACATTACGAGAGCAGAAGATTCTGGTCTTAGAATCACTCACTTTCTGCCCGGAACTAGCGCAAAAAGCAGCACTCCGAGATAATCTGCACTTGGTCTAACCTTGCCTCCGCAAAGAGAATAAGGTCGCCGGCGAAGAAGAGGGGAGATAACTTCGGCCCATCTCTTCCCAGGCTTCCAGGCCCCAAAATCCACTGCCTTGCTAATGGCCTGTGAGAGTCTCTCCATGCACAAAACAAACGGGGAGAGGGGGTCGAATGCCATTTGTACCTCGGAACTAGCCATGCGGAGATCCATTGAGGAGGATAGGGTAGGAAGAGGAGGAGATAGACTGTAGCTTGAGCCGGCGGCAAGCAAGAAAGTCTTCAAATCAAAAGGGAGGGAGTTCTCCGGAAAAGCAGACTGTGGTAAATTTTGGAACGATGCAGTACAGAAAATGGGAAGTCAAAGTTTAAAAGACCAAAAAAGACCCAGTTAAAGAATTTGATTCACCCGCTTGTTCAAACTTCCGTGAGGCCAAGTTTGACTCGAGTGAAGTTGGCCCAGTGTAAGTGGCGGTAAAGCCAAATGAAGAGAAGACTGAGGGAAGTTCTGATTCGAAAGGGAAAATCGAAGTAAAGTTACATGAATTGAAATCCAACCCTTATAAATTAAATTGGAAAGCTTTTAAAGCTCCTTGAAAAGTTGCCAACTGGTGTTGGCTTGAGCTAGTCTCTCTTTTCCCCCATACCAGTTGTCATCTGCTCGTTTGATCTCCTCTTCAAAGTTTTTCCATTCTGCCAAATCCTTAGATACCTTGTTCAAATCACGAAGCAACTGAGTTTTTGTATCCTCTTTTTTGTTTTGGCAATCAAACGCTGGATCGTGACCTCCAGTTTCTCTTCTTCCTCTGAAAGTCTTGAGACGTCTAACGAACTGAGCTCTTTGTGTCCTTGAACCAGACTGGCATCAAGACTAGTTGCTTTTCAAAGGCATTTTGACATTATCCCATTTCCACGTGAAAGCAGATAAGAAGTCTCGTTTTCATCCTATTGTGATGTGATCTCTATTAAATCTGCTATTCCTATCATGCTATTGCTTCTGTCTTCCAACCATCTAAGACCGGATTCAATAGCAGCTCCTTCTCTCTTGTTTTCATCCGATCTATCATCTTGGAGCAGGTAGGAGAGTCTAAGAATAAGACATGGATAGTGCGGTAGTGGGATGAGAGAAGTCTTATACCCTTTGTTGAATAAGGCAAATTAAGAAGGAAGGGATTTTTCAAGCAAGATAGCATTCATCAAGCCAGAATGCCTATGGATATGGATATGGAATCGGCTGTTGTGAACCGAACTCTTTCAATACATATGGAATCCACTTTGTGTTCCGTGACTTCCTTCTCTCTTCCTTCCCCCTCCGCCGCCTCTAGAATTATCTCATTCTTAACAGCCCGAGACCCATTTCACCCATTTATGAGAAAGAAATTTACGGAAAAACGGAGCTTCCGCAACATGGGGCGAGGCTATACTATAGAATTCGTTATGCTTGTCATTTGAGCTGGGAGGCTGTGAGGTCGATGCGTGGTTGGGGTAGGCACGTTGGTCAGTATTGGCCTTTTTTGATTGTTCAGCGATCCAGCACTACAAGCCTCCAGATAGACTCCTCAAAATCATATCTATCCATTGTTCACAGAATCAGCGTTTCCCATCCATCTTACCATACGGGACCCACTTAATCCGTTCGATGTCTCATCAGTACGACCCGGCATTCAGTAAGGCAAAAACAAAAATGCCACTGAGTCTTTGCACTCTGGTCTTTGTTTCATTCTGGGACGTGGAGGTCTTTTTTCCACTTTTTTTCGTTACAATGGACCTTTCAATTCAAGGGCGTTGGAGTATTAGCTCATGTAAATATGATGATGGGGGAGCTAATAAACACGCTCCGGGAGGGGAACCCCATTTGTGTAAATATTGAACATTTTGTTTCGCACCATTCCATAATTCAAACGCTTGTTGTACAATGTATGACCCCTCGAGTCGCTTCGTAACCCAATGGTATTGACCCTTCTTCGAGGGTTGGTTTTAAGTGTCAATTTTCTTTTCTCTCCAAAAGGGCTATTTAGGTCCAGGGTTTTTACTATCATCCAAAGTGTGGCAAGCTGAATATATGTCGGGCTTTTGTGTGTGCCCCCGCATCACGCTTCCTTGGTATAACCACTTGCGAGCTACTAACTTTCTTATCCGAAAAGGACGGGGAACGATGGTACAAGTCTGATTTTGATAGAGGGCAGCATCTTTGGCTCCACGGCTTATAAATCCAATAATTCCAATTTTCAAATGACAAAGAAGGCTATTCAATAGCCTTGCTTCATTACCCATGTGCTCACGAATTGGATTTGAACCCATATCTCCCTATCTGGGGCGACTTTCCTTTTATTTTAGTCGATCGTGATGTAAGTCTATTATTCCTTTCATCATAGGTAAGGCAAAGCGCTTTCTTTTAAGAACGCATCTGGTTCCATCTTTCTTTCGTTAGTTAACCCACCTTTTTCAAAAAGGAATTTTTTTCTGGGAATAAGTATTAATTAATTATTATATTAGCATAGCTAAAGGTAGTAAACATTTTACACTAGGGGTTTTCCCATACCATACATGCAAACACACCAAATAAAAGCAATCTAGGAGTAGATAGAAAGCCCTGGAACACACACTACTTTTGGTCGACGGACTCCTTCTTTTATTTAGAAAGAGCTAATGCTCATTTCTTTTAATCTTTCGGGGGATCACGTGTGGCAGCCTGAACAAGAAGCTCCTGCTGTTCGAGAAGGAGGGCCCTCTTTCGGTTTTCGAGGGCTTGGATTTGATTCTGTATAGCCAGCATACGATCCTCGTATGAGACTTGGATCGATCGCCGGCATGTGTTCCCAGAAGAGACCAAGCATTTGCTCTCGTTGGAGTTTCTCGTTTTCCACCTGACCTATTTCTTGCTGAATTGTTGCAAGTCTTCCAGCGATATCCATAAGAGTGTTGTTGGAATAAGTGTTACTGAAAGTCTTTCTTTCTGACTTCTACGTCTCTCTTTGCCAAATAGAGAAAGAAGCTTCTATTTATAGGCGTTGGAGGCCCTTACTTAACTCTTTCTTATTATTAGTAAGAATTCTTGACCCTAACATTTCAACCCTGGCTTTTCATGAATAGTGAACCAGATCCACTAGATTTGAGTGCGCTGAATAATTGTCCTTTCCCCGTTCGGATACGAAAGGCCCACCCCAAAGAGCGAATAGTCCTTTGTTTTTCGCCACGCGGCTTAATCTCGATCACTCCCTCAAGAATAGGAAATAGAGCGAATCCGTCAGAGAGTACTCCACCACGAGCTGCCAAAGCACGCTCAGTCAATCGGTGATCTCCAGCCCAAAGCTGACCAGTACAACCATGTGTCACCCCGCGGGCTTCGTCGTACCCTGACTACTCGTCTTTAACCGGCCTATTTGTACCGATGAAACTCCCATCAGCCAATCCTCACTCGACAGCCTAGTCCTTGCTTAGACGATCGAAGTGAGGGCGAACCACTATCTCTTGATAGATCTGATCGGACGCTTTCTTTTTACCAGTCAAGATAGTACTCTTTACAGCTCTGTAAGTCCACTAGCACCAGTACAGTAAGTCAGTACAGCACTAGCTATAGCAGTAACCAGTACAATGAGTCCCCTGATCTACGACCGGCCTTCTTAGCCTTTCCTAAGGAAGCATTTATCACTCTTTTCTTACTCCTTGACGGCAGCGAGAAAGGATAGAATGATTCTTTGTATGCGCGAACTGCATTTCATCTAAGCCATTCTCTCACTTAGTTACTGATTTCCAAGTCATTTTGATGTGTGCTTTCAACCAAAAAAGAAGACTTCCACCTACTTGTCAGGCTTATCTGCTCTATCAGAAAAAGTAGTCTAGTAAGAGAAGAATCAGCCTAGCCTCTTTAAAGAAGCTTCGGGGCGGTACTCTTTCTCCAAGATTATTCCATTTTGCAGAAAATCTAGTTGAAACAGGCCTTTCCCTTCGCCACAAGTCAAGCACCTATGGAAAGTAAGTCATAAATCCTAAGTCACAGCAAGCAGTTTCTGAAGCTAGGAGGCCGGGAGAGCACTTGACTTTCTTGAAAGAGTTCACCCGGAAAAAGAGAATCCTATCAGAGTCGATAGTCTGAAAGCGATTCCAGGAGATCCTAGCATAGAGCTTTCTTGTGATCGCTTACCCCTTCTTCTCTGCATTGCATGCTAAGGCTCAGTCTTTATTCCTTATCCCCATTCTTCCCCCCTCTAGGCTACCAGTGCCAAAGAGGCTTGTAGCGAAATCAGGTGTGGTCGATTAATGAATCGAAGAGCTAAGATTCGCTAATGAACATGAGCTAAGGTGAACAAGCACTGAGCTAAGGAATAGCTATATTTGTCAATAGCAGCTTACGTATCCGAAGCAGCTGATGCTTTCTCCCAATCAGTGGAAAAAGATGCTCATCCTCTAGAAGTGGTAGAGCTCTCAGAAAGAAAGACCTTGTCCTCCGCTCCAGTACTCAATTCAATAAAAAAGGGGAGCTTCTTCGTCTTCTCCGGCCCCCCTCTTCTCCTGACATCAGTGTAGACAACGGCCCTTTTCTGCCACTCTTGCAGCAGGAACACATTCTGACTTGAAAGAAGGAAAGTCAATCAAGACTGGTGCTACCCGCGCTGACTCATTTTGGAATTCTCAGGCTCCGCTGACTAACTCCTGACTATTAGACACCTCCTGGTGAAAGAAACCATATCAACTACCGAAGTCGAGTTGGTGGCAGAACCCGATCTTGGAATTGCTCGCGTTAAGCATTCGCTTTCCTTGTCAAGACGTGGCTGGTACTTTTTTTCTCCCCGGCTTGACCCAAACCAACCGTAGTTCAGTAAAGCTTGATCCATTTCCCTTCTGTTCTCACGCACCGATTCTGCCATTTAACATAACACATCTTTCTGCCCTTAGTCTGTCTTTATTCTCACGAGTTGGATTCGAACCAACACCTCTTGCATTCAGCGAACTACCTTTTATTCGACTCGTGACTTTGGTTACCCGGTTCGCCCTGCAACAGACTACGTCCGGGGGTCTTCCCGACCATAACCCCAATCCCTCACTAAATTACTAATCCATAGTTTATAACATCAAACCAGAAAGCAGGGCTCGACAAAACATTTAGATGATTCCATAAACTAATTGAATAAAGTCGAAAAACTCTTCCCAATAGCAACTTATAAATCCACACTCTACAAGGTTAGAGTAAACATCAGATAGCGGGTCTAGCACCTCATCTTCCCCAAGCACCATACGGAGAAAGTCGTCTAGAGACCAAGTAGATGGCAAGTCAAGTCCTAGTTCCTCCATTCTTTCTTGAAAGAAACGAGAAATCTTAGTCTTAGTAAAGTCGTCATTCAGATTTTCATTTTTTGGTTGGGGAGAAGAAGTCAGTTCATTTCCGCTCATAGTGGAAGAAGCGAAACTGAGACCTGGGGGCCCCCGATAGAACAACTTCTTTCAGATGGAGAAGATTCTGAAATGGAAATTTCGATCCAGGTGAATAACGAGTGGGTTCAGTTGAGATTATAGCAGAACCGTCTACCTCATTATATTGATAAATGGAAAATTTTCTTTTCATTTTATCTCTTTGTTTTATTTAAACCCTCCCCTTCACCCCCACCGGATTGCCAAGCATTTGGTACTAAGGTTCCTCTTTTTTTCCTTTTGAAGCGGATAGTTTACAGTGCTCATTCTCGAGAAAGGAATCTTTGAAAAGGTATCATGTCTGTTACTTCAATGAGTTTTCTTAACAAGTTTTCCCACACTCTGTCTCCCATCGACATGGCGGGGAAGCCTAGCAGAACGGCTATCCTACACTTGGCTAGGTCCATTCCATTGAGGCTTGATGATCTTTGCATCAATACCCTTGTACTAGAGACAGCATCAGTCAATTCTTCCAGATCTGGAAGAATTTTTCATTCGCAGCCACAGTCCAGTTGGGACTCAGCCTGCTTTGTCGAAGCCATCTTTCTATATCTCATACAGACCGAACCAGTTGAAGAAAATCTTCCTGCCCAGATCTCGATTATGGAACTTCTGTCCACTTCACAAGTCCATCGGGCTGGCAAAGGCATTCTTATTTCATCTCAGTCTTCTACACAGCTCCGTGCTTATTGTGATTCAGATTGGGCCAGCTTCCCTATGACGCGTCGCTCTACAACTGGATACTGCATCTTTCTTGGCACTAGTCAAATTTCTTGGATTTGGATAAAGTAAGAAAGAATCTACTGTCTCTCGCTTGACTTTATCGGTAAAGCATTTCTTGCTAGATCGGATTGAGAGTGTCTTCTTCCGCTGACTAAGGTCTTTCGCTTGTGCGTTTTTCAACATCCATTGCTTCTGACTATGTCGATGAAAAAGACTGAAATGGGACCAGGAAGACCCCCCACCACTAGAACTTGCTTTGCTCCTCTTAGGTGAACCTTGGCTTTTCTCAAATCAGCCTATCTGTCTACTAGCTCCAGGGGTGTATTGTCTTAGTATGTTGAATCCATTTTCCCATGCTTTCATATGAAGTCTAAATGGTAAACCTATGATTCTATCTAGTCAATATGTATACAGTAGTACCAAAGCCCTCTAATTCCTTCATTGCTCACATAGCTTGTGCATATCAGTAAGTGCTATCTCTCTAACCTCCTACCATGCGAGAAAAAGACTCTATTCAGATGAAAGGATCTAGGCCTACCCTCTATGGACACACTAGCATTCTCATTCACACCAAGGATAGAAAGTTGGAAAGATCTTAGAGTCTAGGTTCATTGTTTTTCCTTATTCCTATGATGCTCTCATTCTAGTAAAGTCTCCTATTATCCGCGTTGGAGTTGGATAGTCTAGAGTCCCTCTTCAAAAGATACCTTATTCTATTTAAGTCAGAATGAGCTTGATGAGAGATTCTGTATGCTCAAGTATAGGAAACACTTCCTCTTTTGTGCTTTAATAGGCACAGCTGCTTCCGGACTTTCTGCACATATGTCTTGGTATTGAGTACTTAGCTTGGGTATCTTTGAAATAACCTGGGAAACCTCTTATTCTTCTACTGGGTTACTCGAATCAATCCTTTATCCAATAGCTCTACTGGAGTCACATAGCATACCCAAGGAATAGGGTACATGAGCTTACACTAGGGGTCTACGATAGCTACTACTAGACGGCTATCACACAGGAAGGTCGCAATCAAGTCTTATCCTTCCTCCTAGTATACCTTGGTAGTGAGAAGGGAATGGATCTTATAGTAAGTCGTATGAAGTCGTGAGCAGTCATGAAGGACAAGGCATAGACATCATGGATACCTGGAAACCTGTAAACAAGAAAGTCTCTAATCCTTCTATTTTACAAGGACGACTTTTCATGCTTATGTCTACAAGTGTAAGGAACTTTATAGATAGAGAACAGGGAAAAGAGATAGAAGGAAAGTGGATCGAATATTGTTTTTAGTAGAGTTAGACCTTTGAATATATAAGGCGGAGGGTCAACCTTATCGCATGGATCCATATACATCCCATATTGAGAAAGCCTTTGGATAGAGTATGCCTTGGGTAGAGTACTAGCCTCTCTTCAACAGGGGTAGGACTATGAACCAATAAACTAGAATGCTCTTGACTTTGCATATAGGTCCTGTAGTTATAGCCAGACTCTCTTACTTCCTTGAATACAGATTGTACTTCTCGATAAGATATGAGTCCTATGAGATTATTGTCCTGTTCTTACACCATAGAAGAAGTTGGGATGGTAAAGGACAAAGAGCTAAGGTACTTGCTCTTGAAGAAGAAGTCATCAATACAATGCAGCAAGTCCTTGGGGCAGTTGAATGCAGAAAGAACATGGATTCCCAGATCCACACTTTCATTCAGAAATCCACCAAAGCTCGAGAGTCCGTGGAAAAATGTGAACAAATGAAATGGAGAGGGATCCGATCCGGATGGATGCTAAGGTTGAGAATCAATCTGAAGAACCAAATGGAGAAGCTTTGAGTGATGGAATTCATATAAAAAGGTCGCAGTGAAATTAAGGGCATTCGAACAAGACCATACAGATCTTTTACTATATCGGTCGAGTAGAAGAAGAAAGCCAAAGCCGTTCAGTGGTGAATCGGTAGATCAGAGATGCCTTCCGTCGATCGCTAAAGACCGTAAAACATAAGAATGCAGTGGTCTAGCTGCAATGGTTGGTTTTGTCTGGCCTCGACTAGAAAGTCTCAAATCACTACGAAGGATAAAGTAGGTAATGAAATGAGTACTCTAAGGGTAGTAGCTGAATTAAGGGTTAAGGAGCATCGGAATCTTTCAAAGAAGGTCAAGTAAAGGTATCCATGGCCCGAGTCGGCAAGTGGGCTTTAAACACATACATAATATGCGCCAAGTCTCGACACGTTAGAAGATGAACTGACAGACAAGGGGCGAAGCGGAGTACTTGACGCCTTCTGCACAGTATTAGCAGAACAGCAGAATAAGTTGTACCCTGGCTCATGCTCAAGTCAGCAATAAGTTGCTGTAATAAATCACTCAGTACTGGAAGGGATGGAGATAGAAAAGCTGGGCTAGTTCCATTCTGATGTTGAGGAGACTCGCTCGAATGGCCTTAAGTAGTTGCAACATTTGCGAAGGATTCAACAGCCTGCCTACTGTACCGCTAAGCCCTGCCTATTAATGCCATAGTTTCGGGGCAAGCTATGTGGTTCTACAGCAACCTTATTGTTCCTAAAGCGAAGCAGCAAAGAAAGTAGTAGCCGCTCGCTATGTGTGATTCGATGTTAAGACCCCTAAAGCAAGCTATAGCTATTGAATTGTTCCTAACCAGAGAGATCTAGATTACGTTCATCTCATAAAGATCTTCCTTTTCACTCCTAAATAATAAACTAAACGACAATAACATAACTCCTAACGCAAAAGAGTAGCCGCTGCGATGCCTATGCTATTTTCTTTCCTATAGAGCTTGGGCCCACGCGCAAGCTCCTAGCGCAAAGCTAGTAAGTAGCCTTTCTTTCTTTCTTTCTTTCTCGCCAAAGAGGAAATTTCTGATGATTGGAAGGTTTCCGCTAGTTAACAAGGTGGGTAAGGCGGAAAAAGAAGGGCAAAATGGTCCCCGAAATCGATTCCGACACCCCTCTTGCTCAGTTGTTTGAAACGCAATCTCGGCGAACGAGAGCAAGGGCGAGGTTGGAAAAAAAGCCAAGGATTTTCAGTGTCACGAGCAACATCGGTTGTCATATATGACAATCCCGGAGGCCAAACAGAACCCGGTGATGACCCGTCTTCCGATGAGTCCGAAGACTTGGCACGTACCGTCTCATCAGAAGTATCAAGAACAGAACACGTCTTTGTAACCTCGAAATCTCCCCTAAAGAAGCCATAACTTAACAAAAGTACCGAAGGCTAGAGTAAGGGGGGGCTTAGTCTCGTTCCCATAGTTGCCCCCCAGAAACTGGATTTAGGAATTTTCCACCTAAGCGCCCTGAAGAGCAGTGGCTCAGTTGCAGCGCACCAACTAAGAGATACACTAAATGTATCAAAGCTCAATCGAAACGTCGAGTCACCTTGGAGTAAGTCAAGCCACATACTCAACAACGTCTCTGTCTGAACTGGGAAATCCCTAAATCGAAACACACTAGAATAACTTCAAACACTGGATCTGCAGATCTACGTGTATTCCAAAAATTGGGTCTTTGGAAGTTCCGGTTCGAGAACCTTCTCTCATAGATTCCCTTCACCAAGTCATCGCCAGCAATCAGCTCTTATCTCTTGGTGGTGAAGGGCGAGTTCCTTTCTTGTCTTGCCCAAAAACTTTTTTTATTCTCATTGGAGAAAAACTCTCTCGCGGCAAGGTTTTAGACTAAGGGCAAGCGAGATAAAGAAAGCAGCTGGCCTCCGTCTAGCGCCTTTCGGTTGGGGTCCGCCCCGGGGGGGTCGCGTCGGGTTAGATTTTTGAGTCTCGAAGGCAGTCAACGTGTCAGCCATTCCCATTAGACTTGTAAATCCCTTGCTCTTTTTCTTTCTCTCTTCCAGTTCTCTCCCTCTACTTTATTTTAGAGGGGCGGAGAATACATACCACTCTATCAATAAAAAGAAAAAAGTCGCAATTCAGTTTCAAATGGTTTGAGCTTGGAAGCAACCTGCTATCTATCGATAGGCGAGAACAGACTGCTATTGGCTGCTTCGCCTATCTATTCTCTCCTGGCCGGCTTGGCTTGGAGACATCAGAGGAAGACCATCATCTCTATCCGGATCATAGCTTCATTCATTCGTTGAACCTTGGGGATAACTATTAGCATTGAGGTCAATCACCACACCACCTCTATCATACATACATACGACATTACATGACGCGAGAGCGCATGGTCAACACACACCTACAGCGCCTTCGTTCCGCTTGCAGCCAATACAACCACAACCTAACTTGCATGAGATTCAACAACCGAAACTACTGGTAGTCCTTAGGGGACGGCATCCTCCTATAATAGTTAGCAGTACTGAACAAGCGAGTCATCGGTCCGGGGAAAGAAAAAAAAGGACCGCCTTTGAAAAAAAAAAGGAACTCGTTTAACTCGCTAGGCCTTCGGAACACCAATCGGGATTTATTGCTACAAAGTGAGTTTGTTTGGATTGAAGAATGTAGGCGCTACGTACTAATCTAATGCATGATGTATACTATCTGTCGACCTGACGAGTCACGACTAATCATCAGGGGACGATTAATTCAACTTGCAGAAAGTCAACACGCAAAAGGTTGCATGAGTGTGGGTGTAAGTGCGAGTGTCGTTTGGGTAGAGACCCGGGTTTAGACATGTCTATACATCGTCTAGGGTAACACGATGACAAGACTTGTATCTGGATGTGCAAGAGTATCATCTGGAGAGGCTTTAGTGATGTGATTAAGTTTTAATCAATCATATTAATTAAGGTAAGGGTCCAGAACATTTTTCACTAAGTCCATGGATCAATGTCCAGGTATCATTAAGTATAGCCTTACGGCTTGGATACGCCTTGCGTTGTTGTCCTCGGCTTTGGTAACCCTACTTCCCTTCTGTCTTCGACCTTGTCCTTGGCTCTGCAGTCTTCAACCTTCCTCTGGCATACTTCTCACCAGATCCAGATCCTCGATTCGCTATTCATACAACTTTGGCTACTTTAGCCGCATTCGCTGCATCTGAAGGGACGATTTCAGATAGGTAGGTTGGGTTGCTCGTTGTGGTTGCCCGGACCTCGATCTAGATCCAAGATAAACCAAAAGCATGGGTCGTGGTCGGCAGATATATATGATTCTGCCGGGGCTTGGGCTTGACTTCTTTCTTCATGAATGATTTTGGAGAAGCCTGCCTCGAGAGAGACATATGGCATATCTGACTGCCTGATTGGCGAGCAGCTGTCCTCATTCATAAGTCCAAAGAACTAGCAACCAAACTGGTCGCAAGCAGGAGAGTGACCAGGCCTGATACTGATTGAAACGTTTATTTAATTGGAAGCCGTTCAGATAGCCCTAATTAGTTTTAATTAGTTTAGTCAATGTTGAGCTGTCATATCTAGCTGCCATATATGTAAACATGCCCTAAAAGTAAAGGGATCATATTTCCTTTAGTAACCACTTTTACCCATCCGCTCTTCTCCTGACCGATTGGAGGAAGAGAAGCGAGACTCGACTGTTAAGGACCCAGAGGGGATCGACTGTTAAGGAGAGAGAGGGAAGCACAAGGTTGGTGACCCGGGGGAAAGCGAATGCAGATCTCACGCAAAGTGAAATCTCAAGATTCAGATTGGGTTTGTGTTCGGTGTGGAGTAGATAGGGCTATTCCTTAGCAAGGCTATTCAGTAAAGGCGAGAAGGGATCTATAGCAAGGGCAGCCCGGGTCTACCCGCAGAGTTGAGGAAGATAGATCAAACAGCCTTAGCGCTTTAGCTTGAACTGTAACCTTACCCTCGCTACTGACCTGTCGCTTGGCCCGAAAGACTGGAACTAGAAGTCAACTGTGCCTAGACCTCAATCAATACGCTTACTGAGAGTACCGGTACCAGAACAAGAACAAGGATTTCTCTTTGGTCAAAGCCGCCGCACTTGAACCGTAACCAGCTAATGCATCGCCTTCTATCTGCATTTCTAAGACCAGTCCCTTATTCTGCTAACCAATTAGGTTGGTTCATCAGGTGCCAAGGCATCTCTTTCTCCCAGGTCCCATCTCGAACATTCCCGGAGAGGCGAGTCAGCCACCTCCACCATATCAAAGCTCTTTCTTATTCTCCCAGCCTGGCGATCAACATTTCTTTTGTCTCCCCATCCCGCGCGCGGCCTAATGAATGCAAGCTCGTAAGCTAAGAAGCCCCTGCCTTGGGTTGGGTGTCTTAGTCGGAATTAGACTGAATCCAACCGAATCACCTCGTGAGCCAAGCTAGGGAAATGGATCCCATCCTTTCTCGTCCCTATTCACGATGAGAGTGGGAGAGGTGAAGCGAAGGTTGAGGAAGTCGCTTCTGCAATGCGTGAAAGTATGGACCCAGGCAAATATGCTATTTTGTTTGGCCAATCCCAAACTATACGTATTCATGATTGATGAGAATGTGAGGGGAAGAGTCTTGAATGATGGAAGGAAGGATCCCCCCTCACTCGACGAACTACCTGTACCAATCTATCCCGGAAACATCCAGTGTATGCTAATGACCTGCCATAGCAAGCAACCATAAGGTCTTTTTTTTACACGAAACTGACTGAATGACTATCCCTAACGTACGGCTCGGCTCACGAAGAAGAAAAGAAGAATCGATTTCCTTACAAAAAAGATTCTATCGCCGAGAAAGAAAGTGAGAAATGCGCCTATCTCCTTACGAAGGGATGCCGTATCAAATAGAAGGGACCAAGGCACCCAGATACGCGTTGGGCGCAAGGAAAGACCCCACTCTAACTCCCCTCATTGCTCTAGCCAGACCGGGAGAAACTTTTAATTGGGGGTAGTGGCCCCAGACGAGGGATAGATGGGCAACTAGGTAATATAGAAGGTCGACCCAACCGAATCTGTTCGATTCCATCAATCACTCCGTTGGGACGGGAACATGTATCCCTCCCAACCAAAAATCTTTTTGTCTAAATCAGCTTTCGGCCTATCGATTTAACCGGGAGCTGCTGTTGAGCACTCTCACCGGATTCCCTATGCGCTGATTGATGCTTCCTCTCCGACTCGATGAGACCACACTACTGAGTGAGCTTCTTTCTGGCGCTCTTCCTAGGATTCCTAATGCCTCTTGCTTCAACACAGAATAAGGTCTTTTCTCGGCCACTTTGTCATGAAATGAAAGCACAGTGAGTGAGTCTTCTTTCCGAGTCGAGTACTAGGCAGTCAATGTAGAGTTCACTTCATTTGTCAGACTCCCGGTACCGAAGCAAAGTACTCATCCGAAAAGACGGTTTGATCATGCCCTTTGTCCTCAACCCATGGTTCTCCTATATCTCCTAACTTTCGCTTTGCTTTCTCTTGAGCCCGCATTTCGTGTTTTTTAAGATATTAAGAGGTGAACCCGCATAGTGGAGCCTTCGTGTACCAATTTCAGTGGTTGAGTTTCGCACTCCCGTCATCTTCCTCTTCTTTTTGGAAAATCCCAAATAGTCATCAGAAACAAGCTAGCCGAGCATTGATTTGGGTGTGGGTGGGGTATGGTGCCCCAACGGATGGATCTCCATCAACATGGGATTTTTCCGAGGGGATCAATGTCTGGTCGAACCAAGCTTCCTTCTCTCTCTCTTGCTTCCCCACCTGTGACTGAAGCTTCCACATGAACTTGACTTTCCTATCTGAGTAGACCGAAAGTTCTACTTTTTGGGAGGGACATTAAAAAGGTAGCTTTCTCCCTGGTCGATCAGTCGTTCAATCCTTTCCTCTTGATCAAATGCATTTCTAAAAGATTCTCACAACACAATGGACTCCAATACTGAACTGAGACGGACCCAGACCCCCTACCGAAAGGGCTCTGTACCTATATGTTCTTTATCTCAAGCGATAGCTTTCAAGTGCCCGACCCTCTTCCCTTGATCAATGAGTGAGAAAGCAATAGCCAGTCAGAGAGTCACCATAGCCAAGTGATGTTTTCAGGTGGTTCAATCTAGAAGTGGGACGAAAAGAAGAGCTGTCGTAGAATAGTCTTAGTCCTGTCTACCTTGAGATTGCCCCTATCTATCAACGGGGGACCCCCCGAAAGGCGAATAGGAAGCTTCAAGCGATCTGGGATCCCACCTTTGATCGAGATGAAGGTGTAGTTTTCACTAGGAATCCTAGGGTTGCCGATCAGGTGAAGTCTTAGTTTCTGTTTCTGGGCACAAAGCATTCCCTCTTCACTTCCCGTTCTATTTCTTTCTTTCCCTCGAGCCGGGAACCCCTAGATCAGCTAATCCGTAACTTCCTTCGCTGCCTTTCGAGTGCATCGGATTCTATGCATTTTATTCCCCAATTGCGGATTCTCTTGCAGCGGAATGCCTCTATCTACGTCAATTTATGATTCAAAAGGCTAGGCCGATGAAAGCATCTCAAATGCAACCAACTTTCACTGCCAACCTTTCTTTTCACTATCTGGTATCACAGCCTATTCCGCTTAATTAAATAAAGGGATCCATGTCATTTCCCTCAAAATCTCGCTACCTTGCGCCGTGATCCACTACTTATTTGTCTTTTAACGTATGAGAGAGCCTGCCAGGAAAGAGTCCAAGTCAAGCTTTCCAGCAGCCAGATGCGGATTGAATAGCTGCGCTTACTCCTTCAACGGCAACTGCAGCTAAGACTGCTTATTCCTTGTTCACATTCGACCATGAATTCAGAGTTGACAAGAGAGAGGGCGTACTTTTCTTATGATTGATAGGCGGACGTCACTCCCTTTGAGCTAACATCCAAGAAGAGTTCACATTCAACTTCCTTACCTTACCATGAGCAGAGTGCCGCCGAGAGGAATCGGACTTATTTAATCATTCCCATAGATTGCTAGTAGTTTAGTTCCATTCGTTCGCTTTATAATTATAAAAAAAGTCGACCGGCTTTCGGGCACTTCTGTCTACGGGCCCTTCTTATGTTATGCAATTTGCTATTCTGTGAACCTTTCTTCCAGAAGAGAACGGAAACTCCACACAGGCAATTTCACACCTTCCGAATGTGCCATTTGACCGAATGTGACAGCTAATCAACACTAATTCGTTTCAGGAACAGGAGAAAAGGGTCTTTCAGCTAAAGATCAATCTAGAAAGCAGAGTCCAAGGTACATGTGTTAAGCATATCACAACATATGCCAATCCGTTTCTTTCGGGAACATGAAAAAGCCCAGCTAACTAAGTTTTTTAACAAAGATTGGGACCTGAAGTAGTAAAACGAAGAAGAGAAGGTCAACCAAGCGTATGCATTTCTTCTAAAAGCCTTTCTTAGCTTTATGGCTGATAGCATGAACTTGGTCTTCTTGGTCCCTTGTACCAGAGGAAGCATGGAGGTGTCTTGTCTTCTATAATGCAAAGCGAATTCATGTGTGGTTTAGAATCCTTGACGGAAGTCTATTCCCACTTGAAAGTCATCCGAAGTACTGATTGAACTGGCTTTTACTTCCTATTATGGCAGCTAGCTGAGAAAGAGACCATTGACCTGTCAGCTATCACTCATCATATAGAATAACGATTGGACATCACCATCACATAGTAGATAAGAATTTGTTTGAATCAAGATGTCGGAAAGAAAGAAGCAGATTGAATGCCCGGACTGTGGAATCCTGCCTGGCAGCTATAAATGCATGCCAGTGGGAAGTTTCCTTGAAAGTTTCCAATTTGGAATGAACTGGCCTGGAAAGAAAGATGAGCAGCCAATTCTAGCTTACCTGGAACTTGAACAGAGCTTGGGGATCAGAAAGCTGGCTCGCTATGCCCTTTTTCAAAGAGAAACAGGACTAACAGATCCATATGGAAATGCCCACCCGAAAGGAGATCTACTCGAGATCCCAGAATGCTTTCAATCTTGCTCCGAACTCGGGGCAATACTCCAACCGAGTGAAGATATGAACGAGACTTCATCATTTTCTTTATTTCACTCATTTGATGAAACGGCAAGAAGTCAAGTAGCCGAGCTGGTTCCAACCAACCCCCATCATTCACCGTTTCCCCTGCTGCACACCTCGCCAATCCCTTCTTCCAGAATGAAAGAAGAAAGATTTCCTAATCTTTATGAATTTTTCATAAAAGAAAACTCTTGAATTTAGGGCTTAACATAACACGCTCTGGCAGAGTGGCTCCCTTGTTAAGTGTACGGTATGGCCCCTTGGCTCAGGCTAAGCGGTCCACCCACGATGGCTAGCAAGCACCACGGCTAGTACTCAGGCTAACTAGTGGCTCTGGACGTCACCTCATCTTGATCGAGAAAATGCCGCGGGGCTATTGAGGCACGTTCCGCACTCACCCAAGTCGAGATTCCATCGGGTGACAGAAGTTTTTTAGTAGAGATACATAAGGCGGTAGGTTAAATTACTAAACGCCCTTGTTTGCTGAGGGGGGCTTGCTCTTTTTTCAAAATTGGTCGATTACCTGATTGCTATGGCTATGAGACTAGTGCAAAGAAGTAAGAATCAGTCAAATCTGTTAATGAAATATCTGTATCGCCCTTAGCTTGCAAACAAGCCCTTATATCAATATCAAAATATCAAACAGGCGCCTAAGAATAAGAAGTCCCTGCCCTTTCGATTGTTATTGGCTTATTCTCTAGCATCCGATTGTGGGCATCAATCCCAGCCATCTTCATTTCAGTCCTTGCTTTGGCTCTTTCTCTAAGACCGTGGTTAAGAAGTTCCGTCGCCTTACTCATTTTATTAGATGCAGCGTAACGACTCTTTTTGCTTCCGGAGTGAACTTCCTTGTCAGCTCTATAAGGGCCTCTCTTAAAGCAGAAAAAGACGAGTTCCTCTCAGCCCCAAACCCCATTTGATAGAGTTTCATCCAAGGCAGCCCCTTCTTTTTAAAGCAAATCGTCTGCTCTCTCTTGGGGAGAGGAATTCCTTGATGCATCGAATGCTGCTATTAAATGCGCTGTTGTTTCTGAGTGAATAACCGGTCTTGTCGTATCCGCTGTGAGCCTATCTGCTGCTGTAAGAAAGCTAACTTCATGCGTAAAAGCTGGCCGTTCACAAAGCTATAAAATCTTCATTCCGGGTTAGGGGAAAGGCGATTCAGGGATTTCCTATTGCGAAACTCTTTTACCATATATTGAATTACTACGGGTATAAAAAAAGAAGAAAGAACTATGACACGTAGACGGGGCGAAATCTCCCTACGATTACGTTCCTATAGAAAGGGGGTGCTATGGAAAAGAGGAATCTCAGGTACTTTTAACTTTATGCCCATCTTGCTTCTGGTAATGCAAATGGAAATTCTCATTAGGATGCATCTGACTTCAACCCCAAATCTTTTCGCTTCCACTCCTATAAAGAAGATAGTTAGACCAAGTTCACTAACATTTCCTTCTAGGCTCTAGCCTCAAGCTAATCTCATTAGGCTCCACATTCCAATCTTCACACTCGCATTAAATCGTAAGACTCTCATCAGAAGACAGTCAAACCTAGGATTCAAAATCTTTGCTTCCAGTGGCATGAAGTGAGATTGATTCTAATGAATCATAAATTGCAATCTTAATCCTGATGATAGAAATCCTCTTGCATTTTTTCACCTTCTTCCACCATACTTTCAATTCTATCTGATCGGGGATTCTTGATTGGTGCTAAGCTGACTGAAATAGTTTTTCTTTAAGTTTAGTTTAGTCGAAAGTCACATGTGGGGGTTGTACACAAAAGTTTAAGTGGCACATCACACTCACATGACCACTTTAATGACTTGCCTTTTCTTTGCTTAGGATGGTGACACTTGTCAAAGGACTAATGGCTGGTGCTTTTTCTAGCCTTGGAACTTGCTCTCTTTGCTTTGCTGCCTGCTCTTTAGGCTTTTCTGCTTGCTCTATATGCCATGCCCCCTTTGCTTGCAGATTTTGCTCTTATACCATCTGTGCCTGCTTGAGGCTGATTCCTATGCAGCGGCATCTGCGCATGTGGTTCATTTTCAAGTCACCAAAGCATTTTTTTTGACCGGGCTAAGGAACTGGCCTATACTATAGGGGCACCCTCTCTTAAAGCCAGTAAGACTTGCTCGCGCTTCCTTCACCTCGAGAACTGCTTTTGAAAGCCCTTGAGTACACGAGCATTTAGCGGGGAATAGGACATGATTAATCACTTGCTTTGTTTGTGTCTTTCACCTCCCGAAAAAGACGTTCTTCGAAACATGTGTGTTGAGCAAGCTGTTTGATTCTCTTTTAAGCGGGATCGGGATGAGGATTCAGCTTTACAAACTCAAGGGGCCCATTCAACACCAAGAATATCCGGAGGCCGGTTGAGAGAAAGCTCTTCCAAGTCTCTCTCTCCTAAACTCCAGGCCAGGATCGTTCCCGCTCCGCTCCAAGGTTCGTAAAGATATTGGCGATGAAGTCAGTTGTGGCGTAGTTACACGGGGTTTTTTTTGTACGAGAATCCAAAAGCATGAAATCGGATAATTGGTTAGAGAATAAGGAAAAGATAGCGGAAGATGTTTGATTAAGCTCTCGAAGCGAAAGTGGCATCTACTTACACTTCTTATTAGAACGCTTTTCGTTACAGAAAGATGGGATATGTAGGTTCTAACTAGACGCCCAATCACTATTATATCCTGGAAGCAACCATTCCGGCCAGTAAAGCAGCCAAAACGATGCTTCCCAGAAAGACTGCAACGCTCGGATTGCTCACCAGCACTCTGACTTCCGGCCTTTTTTAGCCAGGTAAGTTAGTTGAAGTTTTTTAACAAAACCAGACGCATATGGAAGCATACTTTAGGTTATTTAGTTCCTTTTTAAAGCGAGAGGAGCCAAGTTTCAAACTGGAATGGATGATTCGGAATCAATATACCTTGTGGTCGTGATTCTTCCTTCGCCAGTTCACCAGTACAGGAGGAGGGAGCAATGGGAACTCATGGATGCTTTCCTAGCGGGAATCCAATTCAGATAGAGCCCAAGAATCTCATACCTTTCGACCATCTAATCCTTTCCTTTGGACCTAAGTCATCATATCCTACGCCCGAACCCCCCTAACTGCAGGAATGACCAGAGCCCCCTACTTTCCATTTCTTCTTGGTAGCGGCGAGAGTCTCCATTTCGATCCTTGTGATGAATTTGAGATTGAATTCTTTCTCTCTCTTTAACGATACCCGAGCCATCATGCGACAGTACAAAGCCCAAACCCGACGAACAAGATTCCCCTTCTTTCCTATGCACCTTTTGTCAAAGAGATCCCGGAAGCTTTAAGATCTCGATTGCCTCGTTGTCGATGAGCTATGAAGAAAAGAGCTGAACTGGGGGATTTTTCAAGTCAAATTTGGATAGGGATCCTCTTTCGGGTTCTCAAAAAGAACTACCAGCGGGAGTGCTTGAGTCAATCTTTCTTCTCTTTGTTCTCATGTCCCTGAGCGAAAGGGGCCCGTCCATCAATAGAAGGTGCGGCTAGCTTCACAGAAGAGTAATCCCGAATTGGCAATTCTTCTTTCTTGGTTTTCGTTTCCCGACCTGGAAGAGGGGAAGTCTCCGCTTGGGATCATGTCTTCTTAGGACTTTTTTGGATGTACAATGCAATTTCGGTAGTTCCATTTCAGTTGGAAAATGCAATCAGATGTTTGGGGTAGTATAAGTGATCAAGGGCTCATATCACGGGAGGAAATTTTGCGCAGAGTTCTCTTACTATTAATGGATGGCTCCGCGATTTCTTATGGGCACAGGCATCCCAGGTAGTTCAGTCTTATGGTTCTTCATTATCTGCATATGGCCTTTTTTTCCTAGGCGCTCATTTTGTATGGGCTTTTAAATGTTTCTATTCAGCGGTCGTGGTTATTGAACTTATTGAATCAATCGTTTGGGCTCATAATAAATTCAAAGTTGCTCCTGCTACTCAGCCTAGAGCCTCACGCATTATACAAGGACGTGCTGTAGGAGTAACTCATTACCTTCTGGGTGGAATTGGCACAACATGGGCGTTCTTCTTAGCAAGAATTATTGCAGTAGGATAATGGCTAGGAGGATTTGAAACATGGGTACAGGACCCTTTGCGTGTAAGACCTATTGCTCATGCAATTTGGGATCCTCATTTTGGTCAACCTACCTTATTACTTTATTACTAAAGGCGAACATCTCATGCATCTTTAGAACCATGGAACTACCATATGGGCGAAGTCAGAGATTATCGAAATAGAAGTAGTCGCGACGAACGCTCATGCTCAGATTTCAGATTATGGCTACTAGTATCGAAGATGGTTACCTAGCTTTGCTTTGGAAACCCCATCTTTATATGTCTTGTCATTGCTTTCTTTCTCCGAGTCGTGTAGGGCCTGTTCAAGTTACGCAGGAGTCGTTTCGGTTGTAACTTGGACGCAAGCAAGAAAATGAATATCTCCTTTTGGGCGAACGACGGGGATTGAACCCGCGCGTGGTGGATTCACAATCCACTGCCTTGATCCACTTGGCTACATCCGCCCCTACCCCCGCACAGGTTTCAGTCTCTATCTACGATCAGATCCTTTCTGAACCCCCCTATGACCGCGACCGCTGAGAAGCTTTTTCCTATACTATAGTTGCAAGTCTATTGTTGTGCTTTGGGGGAAGCAAAGCTTCAACAAGTAGAAGCTTTCTGGAAAAGTTTCAATTCAAACAAAGAGGTTGGGCTGTTCACTTCATTGATTTGACTTCACTTTAAAGATTAAAGAGAGGGGCCGGGCGGGCAGTGAAGGCTCGTTTAGTAGACAGCAAGCGAGCAGCAAGCACCTACTACTCCTATCACTATCAAATCAAAATGAAAAGCAGCAAGCGGAGCGTCGAAGAAGCGAGCCCCTATCAGAGAAAGTCATTGCGCGCTAGCCCCAGGGGGCCCTCGCGCCTACGCACCCCTACTACATGAGAAGCCCCTGCTTTATTTATGGGATATTTGCAGAAGCCCCTTTCTATAGATCGGCTAACGCGCCTTTACTAATATTCTAATATCTAATGGAAGGCCCTTCTTTCGTGAAGTCGACGTTTCGCGCTTCTTAAGAAAGATTGCAGGGGCGCTAACGGCGACCTTCCTTCCGCTGGCTCCGCCCTACCCATTTATTCATCTCTTTTTTCAAATGGATATTTAGGGGTCTCTCGTGTTCATAGATCTTGAAACCGGATCTCTATCTATATCTCTGGATCTATCTCCATATCTAAATATGGAAGAACCGACACTTAAAAGGCGTAACCAACGGAAGGTTCTCACCCTGTCCCCGACATTGTTCTCCGACGATGTCCCCTGGGCGAAAGGGGCCACCATTTTCTTTCTTCAATCGTTCCGATCAGGACATGGTTCATTTCGTCCTCCTGCAATTCTCTGTCTTCGTTTGTGATCATGTTGGGCGAAAGGTAGTTGTAGAGGAACGGCTGTGAAACGGCCCCCCTTTCCATTGAAGTAGGGAGGGCCCCCTTCCCCACCATTCTGGCCTCTTTTTTTTATTTTATAGGGATTTTACCGATGCTGAGGGTAGCTTGTTGCTTACCAAGCCACCTACTCACGAAGCTAGTCGCCAGAAAGAAGCGACGAGGAAGCGAAGCTGTCTACGAAGCAAAGCTCCCCCTCCCCCTGTAGTCGTAGTACTCGGCTTGTACTTTGATTCAAAAGGTAACCGACGGTTCTCGACTTTCTCCGGTTTAACCGTAACCATTTGTCACTCCGATTACTTCATCCATAAACTTTTCCTTATTATAATTATAGCGGTACGCTCTAGCTCTAAAAAAAAAAGGAAAGGATAAGCTTGCATTCTAGAAGCGGTAGCTTCCCGCCTCCTTCATTCCTACTGCCCCCTTCGGTGAGAAGTTCCCTTCCCTTTTCTAAAATGCCAAATAGGTCTGCCTCAGAAAATGTAAAAAATGGACCGCTCTTTCCTTCCCTCTTCTTCCCATTCGGGTTGGGTTTACCCAGAAGTCAAGTAAGAAGGAATGGAATCACTGGAGAGTCGTCTGCAGTTCACACTTGGGCAAAGACGACACTGACTTTTGAAGCGGAACACGAATCTATTTTCTGCTATTCTGGATTCTTATTGAGCGTAGCGAAATCAAGGTTTATGATAAAGTCAGCGAAGTTTATATGGTGTTATACCTTTGCGTAGTCTCGGTTCACAGTGGAAGGCTCCGCACCCGAGCCTCGTTAGACTCAGCGGAAGTGTAAGGTGTATGTAAGTAAAGAGAATAGAAGAGATGAAGTCCCTCCCTTAGCCTAGTCTATATCTACAGCTGACGCAACTCCGTACTGACGCCTCACTACTACGACTTCATTTACTTCATTTCATTTTAATTAATTAACGGCTTTTCATAACCGCAGAAACAAAGGGAAAAAACGAGTCTTTCCCGGCTTTGGAATTAGAGTAACCTTCTTTTACGCATCTCAGCTTAAGACCATGGATAGGAGGTCTTTTTCGAGTGAATTAGAAGCAGTTATCTCACCTTTTAACGAGCTTCTAGCGGGTTTAGTCATAAAGAGAGAAGTGGACAGTTCCCTATCTACGCCCTACGCCGCTTTACAAAAAGGACTAATGTCCCCATTGTTCTGATGGCCGACCACCTACCAGACTCTATCAAGAAGAAATGCCCCCTCCAAAACAGCTTTATCAGACTCCAATTTCACCCTAAGCCTAACAACCTTTCTAGGAAGAGAAAATCATTGCATTTACTTTAATTAGCCATCCCGCCAGAAGGAGCCCAGGGACATCAGAAAGAAGAATGCTTTGCACCGGTTTCCCTGTTTTGAGAGCGTGCTGTTGAGTCGTACAGCACGTATAAGCAAGAGCTTCCCAGAAAAGAACGTTCTTTACATAACATAAATTGCGCGAAGATCGGAATCGAAGGGCAAATCATCAGCTTGATGCCCATTCTTTTATTTGGACACGAAGTGACTTATTTACTTAGAAAGAAGAAAGGCATTTTTTTTTATGAATTAGCCATCTTGGAAGGTCGAAAACCATATTCTCATTCCCCCTTTATTATCCAATCGTTCTGATAGGAGGTAGGCCTCGCCCTAATTGGCAGTTGACTGACTGAAGTCAGGCATCATTCTTTTATTTGTTCTCTTATGATATTTCTTAACAATTCACTCTGATAGCAACTCTTTCACTCATCCGAGTCAGGCTGGCTTAGCGGTTCTCCTGAAAGGGATAGCGAAGTTAGGAATCGACTGGGACCAGAGGAGGACCACTGAGCGAAGAAGACCGGGCAATTAGTCTTTCATCCCATTAAGCTATCTGACAGTCTTCCCCTAAACATCTGCTGCGGTAGCGAAAAGTAAGGAAGAATGCGCTCTTATCTTAGTAGTGAGCATTTCCCTTTCCTATTATGGAGAAGACCATCTGCGGCATTCAACTGAATGAAGACGGCATTCAGACGATTGCTGCTCTCCTTGCTTTAACCTTTCACTGAGGTTAGCTCTCTGGTAAGTGCTTAGTCGGCGTAAGGAGTCTTTTCTATACTATTCTAACAGTTCAGTTAGACTATTCTTTGGCATTCCCTCCCTACAGAGCTAGAAAGGAAGTCTTCTACCGCTCCTGTCTACCCCCTACAGCTTCCCTCCTCCTTCTTCGACTGCTTTTCAGCAACTTCTTTCAGGATATAGGAAATTTGTATCACCATACACTCATCTCATACCAGAGACTGAATCTAGGACTAATTTCCAATCTTTATTATTATTGCACAAGCCATTCTTACTACACATTCAATGAAGAAGAAGAAATGGAATGAATTGGAGTAACCTGATCTGAGATTACCTGCTACTCCTGTTAACTCTTCTTTCCTTCCTTTCCCAGACCGCGAAATGCTTACTTCCTCTCATGCCTAAGAGTAAGAAATCCTTATTAAACTAAACAAGGCAATGCGCAATCGCTAAACAAGCCACTAAAGCTACCCACTAATCTCAGTCTATTGGGCCTATTCCTACTCCTACTGCTAAAGCTACTGCTATTGATACGTGCCAAATATAGGTGCTTCCCACTCCTAGTCCTACTCTTCCTCTGCTTTCAGTGAAGTTACAGAAGTACGGAAGTGACAGAGAAGTCAACCTTCTTTGCCAAGGGACTGCTCTATCTGATACTGAACTAGATGCCGCAAAAGCCCCAACTCTGGCTCAAGAAAAGAAGGGGTATCCATGAGATGAGTGCCCCTAAGTCGTTTCGTTGAGTTACGGATGTGTCCCATCTCTTTCTTTAGGGGCGGTGGAAGCTCGACTAGGAAGGTTTGGAGGGAAAGAGAATAATAGATCGACTTAGAGCGGTAAGCTTATTCTCTGGTTTCAATATCAAGAGTGTTACGCAAACAAATAAGGGAACTTGGGTACGAGACCGACTAAACGGATTGGAAATGCAGCTCAGTTGAAAAGAAAGACAGTTCTTCCGGGAAAGAAAGAATCGAATCGGGTAGGGTTAGAGATTGACTTGACTTCGAAGTTAGGGAGTTCAAAAACCTACTTCTTTTATAGGAGTGATTCCGGTACTTACTCGACGCCAAGGATAGGAAAGACTAAACCAGAGTAGCCGGAAAGGAGTCGTTCTTGAACTTTGGGGATTAGATTAGCTTTACTGACTAAGACGGAGATGAGGGCATACCTCGGAAATTCTTTCATCACAAGAAAGTCAAGTTAGGAAAGAATGCAGCTCAGTCAAGAGATTCGGGTTAGGCGGAAATGGCATATACAGGGCACGGCGCAGAGGATGTTCCGGTATTCTCAAAAGAAGATAGGAACGAGGTGGCATTGGAGTGAAAGAAAGCATTGGAGTAAGTTACAATTGACATTGAAGAAGAACTTGAAGACTAGGCGCCAAAGACAACTTTCTGAAGCCTTTCTAAATTGAATGTTTCACGAGGATTGATGATGGAATGCTTCTATATCGTGCAATCTAACCTCCCCCCCTATAGGTAGGAATTCCCGGCAAAAGGCGACCCAGCTTCTCCTGAGAAGGAAACTTGGCGGAAACCGGACTGAATGAAAAGGCTAGCGATGTCACCTATAATCTAAGCTGTCCCGCATCTTCTTCACCTGCTTAGTCAAATCCGCCTGAGGAAGCATCTGATTACGCCTTTCTTGCTTCTAGGCTTGCTTTATTTGGCCAGGCAGCTTCCTACTTTGCACCTACACGTCCGCCGTCTTGTAACTTCACTTCCTCTTTCGGAGGAGATCTTTCTTCGAGCCGTTAACCATCTCTGACTTTCCTTCCCCATCTGAGGGCGTAAGAGTTCCAAAGGAGGAAAACAGACCCAGAAAAAAGGCGCCCAGCCGGTAAAAGCCTACTCTGATTGCCTTATCCCTTGTCTCGCCCTACTAAGAAAAGTCAAAGTCTATGCGGCTAGGAACTGCTCTTATGAATACCCGGCTTACACGAATAGCTCCAGAGAGCTCAGACTGAGACTGACGGTTAGGTGCTCCGCTTCCTTCATTGGTAAATGCCCTAGCCTTTCTTATTTATATATAAGGTATGCTCTTTCCATTTTTTCTTTCCACGAGTTAGAAGTTCACTCCGCTGTTCTCAAGGCATTTCAGAGTAAGCCTACCTTCTTATACACGCGAGGCTAGAAGGGCATAATCAAGGGTGTGCGAGTGACAGGCTAACTGGGTTCTCTCCAACTACCTATCCAGCAGGGCAGAAGGGAGTGTGGGATTGGGTTGACCTTACCTTATAGGTATCGATGGCATGGAAATACCCTCCCCGTTTCCATAGACTCGTCGGCGAGGGGGAAGAAGCTAGAGGGAGTTGTTTTGCGCATTAATTAAGCACCTTGGCATGTATTCTCCTGTGCTGCCGATCGTGGGAAAGCTCCGCTGGCACAAGCACACGGAAGAGCTGGCATGGGCAATCCGGTGGACCAATCCTATTATGGTAGAACTAGCTAAAGAAGCCCGAAGAAAGAGCCTTTTGGATGGGGCTAGGGCATTTGCTTCAGAAGGCAAGCATCAACTCCATGGCTCACTGATCGAGAGTTTGCTTTTGGTGAAGTCTTTGAATGAGCTCATCAAAGATCGGGAGAATCCAACAGTGTGATGGGCCATGCCCTACCACCTTCACTACGTTACTTTGCTCCTTCTCCATTAGTGGAAAGACAACCCATTTGAAGGTCACGATCGTTATAAGCTTATCTCTTCGCATCGGGCCTGAGACTAGGGCTAAGGGCCCCTCCTCCTGGCTTCGCCCCATACTGATGAAAGGGCTATGCATCGAAATGAGGTATCACATTCTACACACCCATCTATCTCTTCTGAACCTAGCTTTAGCTCGTCTATCAAAAGGGGTTCACTCGGCCCGACGCCCAATGTGACATTCGCAATGCTGGAGGGAGTGAGATGCCCACGCTAACCAACGATCCAATGCGCTTGAGTGGATAGGATCCCTTGTTGGAAGAGGCATCCCCCCAGAGTGCGCTGTCGATCAAGGCAGGAAGCCAACTAAACTAGCATTATTGAGTGCGACCAGTCAGCTAAGTCCTTTGTTCGAGCAAAGAATGAGAGCAAGTCGCTGAAGTCACCGCTTTTTTTCTCTCTCTTTAAGATCAAGGTCTAAGAAATGTTGATGATCCTGAATTGACTTGATGCATTCCCGTGCGGTCTTAGACCCTTTGTATCGAGGTATCGAGTGAACCCATTAAATTAAAGGAGAGATGAATCAAGGCTTGGCCCAGCCCTTTTCTCTCAATCCAATCTCGGATTTACACAGAAGAGAGACAGCGCTCCCTTTAGCAAGTCTTCTTAAAGCAGGTATCCGATGTTAGTTCAAATAGGAGCTCTTCTTACCTCAAAAAAAAGGGCTCAGTGACCCAGTTCTTTCTTTGAGCCGAGCCAAAGCCAAGTAGTTCGGCTAAGCTTCATGGCATTTATAAGGCTCTGTAGCCGGAATAGAAAGTCAGGAAAAGGAGAAGAGAGAAGGAGCTGAGAACTCCACTTTTTCAACTAATCCCAATGGAAGCCCTTTGTCAAGAGTGGGAAAGGCCTTCACGGAATGAGAAGGATCAGAGAAGGGCATCTTAAATGAAATCGATCCCATACCCGCCGATTGAGGAGTTTTCCCAGCTCAAGGCACCAAGATGACTGAAGAAGATAGAGAGAAGTCGAGTCAAAAGTCCGAGTAAACCAAGAAATCAGTAGGAATCGGACCTGAGACAGGGAAGTCCCTAGGAGAAGGTCGTTCAATCACTTTCCGGGCTCTCCTGACTCTTGGAAAGGTAGCTTTTCGGTAATTAAGACAAGAGCCGATTCAAAGGCTACCGTCACTATAATTAGGAAGATTCGAAAGGGGAAGAAAGATAGCCCGTCGCTTCTTCGGTGGGATTGGGTCTATCCGCTAAAGTCAGAGCTCTTCATCTTGGGCGCAATAAATCACCAAAGAAGGTGGGCAAGTTCACCAGAAAGGTCAGACGTACCATGGCGCACTCGGGCATCTTGGTGCCAAGCAGCAGCAACTGCCCCCATTCATGAAAACAGAAATGATGATGAGCTAGGGGCTGTGAACAAGAAGCAGCTCCCGGAAGAAAGGTGGGGCTCTTTCTTTGTCCTGATTCCCACTTTACGTAGTCTTTAGACTCACTTCGGTTCACCTGGTCTACTGATCTACTCCGAGCGGTACCATCGATCTAGCAGACCAAAGGACGGATAGACACTTTCTAACCCGGTCCACCCATCGTCGGCTTCTTCGTCTGATCTTATGGGAAGTCTAAAGGCGGAGAGTCTAAAGTGACGGTCTTCAGTGAGCGTGGTGAGATCAAGCAGTTGGGAACGGATATCGAGGGCTTGGAAAACCGCGAGGCGAGTCTCGATGTCTGGTTAAAAATCGGGATTCCGGAGAAGGAAGCCCTGCACGAGAAAGATCCCAACCCAAAAGGTTATGCTGGGCTAAATGCTAATGCTGGTTTAGAAACCTGATCATTTACGCCGCCTATAGCCAACAAGAAAGAACGTTACCTAGACATGGGCATAATCATGTCATGAGTTCATGAGCCAATTCAAAAGCCCTCAGTAACTGTTGTGGTACTGATACGCTCAGACCGGGCTCAACAGCATAGGATCTCCATTGACCGACTCGTCACCCTTTCCGATAGATCCTGCCCCATGGGATTGGCATGACTTTAGGATCCTGGGGTTTGGTAGACCTTCATACAGGTCTCGGCGAATAAGAGTTTCCATTGTTCCGCGATAGCCTGACGAGTCTTGGCGGCTAATGACGAGTCACGTAATAGTGAATGAATTCTCTCAATGGCTTGTGACATGGTCGAGCTCTATGATCACGAACCTTTTCCTCCTCGTGAGCGGCTCTTCCCGAGCAGCTTTTCGCTTATCGACAGGCGCTTTGGAGCCTTATGCGTTATGGGATCTAGCGGAAAAAGAAAGAAAAGAGAAAGATATATAATATAGTAAGAGAAGAGGCCCTTAGTTGGCGTAAGGCTTCTACCAATAGCCCCATATTTGTTGTGATAGCCCTACTTCTTGAGCTTCGGCTTGTCTTGTAGAGCCTCGCGAAATAAAATAAAGAAGAATAGTCAGACTAGGTTGGTCGACAACTTCTTCGATGAGACAGATCCTATGACGTGACGGTCTCGCCCTATCCAATTTAGCTAGTTGCTGAAAATCTGTCGAGAAGCATTTCCGTCACCCTTGGTCTTGGGGACTCAATTGCTCCCGCTTCTTCTGGAAGAAAACAGGGGCTCCCCAATCTTTTCCCCAGCAAGAGAAAAACTGCCTTGGAGGCTGGACTCTAAATAGGTCGTGATGACTTCCTTAAATTCTTTCCTGAGCGAATCCCCTTCCTTAACTAATAGATGCTAGTTGGGGGCCATCTGCTAAACCTAGCCCCAGTCTAAATAGAAGGGGGTTTGGCTCCAGGCTCCAACTCGATCTTGTGGTAGACTGCCCTCCTAGGGGGCACTTGGCAACTCACTCGTGGGGCATTCCAAAAATTCGTGAGTACTTGCTGCACTTCCTGAGAAAGAAGTCGTCTTGGTATTGGATCCGCTCTTCTGTTAGCATGAAGATGAATTATCTTCTATTCATCCTCTTTATTCTTAAGAGAACCCCCCACCCGAACCTTTCTTAAGACCACCAAGCCCTCTCGAATGAGTTCTACTTTTTTAGCTTTCAACAAGCAGGAGGGGGAAAATGCTGCACTCACTAAGACG